AGAGACATTGAATAGAACGAACTGCTTTTTTTGCCACTGTAAGTTTGAAAATAAACGTTTAAATGTCCTTCAAAAGCAAGTAAATAGATCCGAAACATATAAAATGCAGTTAATCCTGCTGTGGACCAAGCTATTATTGCAAAAATAGGTGAATACAACCAACTATCATTAAGAATTTCATCTTTGGACCAAAAACAAGCAAGGGGTGGAATACCAGAAAGAGAAAGTGTACCCAATAAAAAAGCAGTTTTTGTAATTGGTACATGTTTTCTTAAACCGCCCATAAGAACCATATTCTGACTTTTATCTGGAGAATATCCAACAATAGCTTCCATCGCATGAATAATTGATCCAGATCCTAAGAACAACAATGCCTTCGAATAAGCATGAGTAATCAAATGAAATAAAGCAGCTCGATAAGACCCCATACCTAGAGCTAACATCATATAACCCAATTGAGACATTGTAGAATAAGCTAAGCTTTTCTTAATATCTTTTTGAGCAAGAGCTAAAGTGGCTCCTAAAAATAATGTTATTATACCTATCAAAGCTATTAGATTTAGAATGTAAGGTATAACTATGAAAAGAGGAAGAAGCCGAGCTACAAGAAAAATTCCTGCTGCTACCATAGTAGCGGCATGTATAAGAGCCGAAATGGGGGTAGGCCCTTCCATGGCATCAGGTAACCATACATGAAGGGGAAATTGGGCGGATTTAGCAACAGCGCCGGCAAATAATAGGGAGGCGCATAAAGTAACAAATAAAAAATTAACTTCATTATTATAAACCAAGTTATTGAATATTTCAAACAAATCCCGAAATTCGAAACTACCTGTTATCCAATAAAAACCCAAAATTCCTAATAATAAACCAAAATCCCCGACACGATTAGTTACAAACGCTTTTTGACAAGCATTCGCGGCACTGGGTCGTGTGAACCAAAAACCTATTAATAGATAAGAACACACTCCAACTAATTCCCAAAAAATATAAATTTGTATCAAATTAGAACTAGTAACTAATCCCAACATTGAAGTATTGGAAAAACTCATATAAGCAAAAAATCTCAAATATCCCTGATCATGAGACATATAATTGTCACTATAAATAAGAACCATAATTCCAACAGTAGTGATTAATATCGACATAATAGAAGTAAGTGGATCAACCAAGCAGCCAAATTCTAAAGAAAAATCATTATTGATGGTCCAAGACCATACATATTGATAGACAGAATTATTATTTATTTGCTGAATAGAAAAAAGGGCTGAAAAAACCATAACTATACTTAATAATAAAACACTAGGAAAAGCCCACATACGGCGAAGATTTTTTGTTGCCGTTGGAAAAAGTAGAAGTCCTGTTCCAATTAAGATAGGAACTGGAAGTGGAATGAAAGGTATAATCCATGAATATTGATATGTATATTCCATAAAAAAAAAAAAAAAAAAAAATTATCTTAATTAATTGTTTCTGAGTCACCGGTTCTTATTTCGTTTGGGGTCGGTTAATAAAAAAAAATTAAGATATATAAAATAAAACTTAAATAGAATTTTCTAGCCTTAATTATTCTGAATCTTTCCAAACTACTTCAAATATTTAAAATCAAGAGGTTATAATTGGTCAAATGATATAAATTCAAATGATATAAATAAGTCACTAGTGAAAAATAAATACTAATTTTATTAATACTGAATTTTTAATATTAAATTAAAATTTTTAAATAAAATTTTATGAAGATAAAAAATGAAAATTCGAATTTTCATTTTAATTATTACGTATTACAATAATTTTTTTATATCTATAAAACAAGGATAAATAATTATACCAAAAACAGTATTTGATATGAATCATAAAGCCCATAACTAAAACTATTTATTGTTATTGTAATTCGGTTATTTAGAATCATTAACCAATTTGTTTTGTAACTAATTGTTTGTCTTCCATTACAATAAAAGCTATTTGTAGGAAATGCTATGATATCCAACACTTTAATTTTACGGAAAAAAAAGGGGGCAAATAAAATGCCTTTAAATTATGTATTTTGTATCCTTTAACAGATTAACTACTAGTCTCATTTGATAATTAAAATTTTGTGGACTCTTTCTTCGAGCTTGAACAATTAAATTAATATTAAATTAATTAATATAATAGAAAAAATTTTAATTAATATAATAGAAAAAATTATTAAAGTTTTTTATTTTTTAATTAAGCGGGAAAAGGGTTGGGTTATTAAACTTTTAGATTTTTTTATTACATGTATAAATGTAACACGACGAAAATAGAAAGAAAACGAAACGGACAATCTTTCTTTTTTTTTTTTTTTTTTGTATTATTTTTTTTTTTTTTTTATCAACTTCAATCTATTTGGCATAGTGTACCTTATCTATTAATATTTTATGGGATTTTTACCCCCCTTTTTTTTTGGAGTCTAATTTCGAGAAAAAATAGATAGAGAATAGTAAAGAACAATTGATTTTGAACAATAGATGTCTTTCACATCCAACCGAAAAACCTATTATAACTTTTTAATGGCAGTTCCAAAAAAGCGCACCTCTATTTCAAAAAAACGTATTCGTAAAAATATTTGGAAAAGGAAGGGGTATAGGGCAGCATTGAAAGCTTTTTCGTTAGCGAAATCTCTCTCTACCGGGAGTTCTAAAAGTTTTTTTTGTGTAACAAATAAATAATCTGAATCGTTCTAATAACTAATAAAGTGATATAATTTTGTTTATAGTTTATTTATAAGATTTATAAGTTATAAAAATGATAAATAATATTTATCAATTAGAATTAATATTAACATCATAATAGTATAGTAAAAGAATAAATATGAATATATAAGATAAATTACAATATAAACAATATACATTAAAAATAAAATAAATAAAAAAGAATTAGTCTCATAATGTTTTAATTTAAACGAATATAAAATTGAATTTGTTTTACTTTAATTTGAAGCCAAATTTTTCTTTCGTTTCTGATATAGATAAGAATTCTGTTGTCTACTGAATTCTAATGGTACTTTTTTGTTTGAAAAAAGGGTAAACGCAAGCGCAAGGTTTCGCCTTTCATTTTAGTATGTTTTATCATTTTCCGGATGGGGATTATCACTTTCCCCATCGCCCTTACTCAATAATAAAAAGAATTTTTTTTTAGTTATATTTTTTTTGTGATTTTATATTATAAAGAAGAGGTCGTTGAAACTAATTGATTAAGTTTAAAATGTTTTTTATAATCTTTTAAACCATTATTTTGGGTTTTAGAAATTATTATCACTATATAAATTCCTTAAACCCAATTAAATTAATAAAAGTCCCGTTTACATTTTTAGGTAGTTCTATTTTACATTTTTAGGTAGTTATATGACGAATGCGCCAATTTTGAGTGATCTATTTTAGATCCTATGTTTCGATTGGAAGATCGATCAAGATATAATATATATATATTAATTAAAAAATTATTAAAAAATTTAGAAAATATTTTGAAGTACGGTACAATTTCTATACGAAATTTTTTTATATGATTGATACGACCATCCCAAATACCTAACTTAATGGGTTTGCTAAATCTTAACGCAAACTCTCTACACAACAAAAAATCCTAACGCAACCTAACTATGCAAATATTTACATAAATCTTTTGAGTGTATCGCTGAAATTGTGTTATATAAAAATTCTATTTTTTTATTAATCGATAAAATGCATTTTTTATTTTAGATTAATAAAATAAATGATAAAAGAAATTAATCATTAAAAAATGCAAACGAGGCAGAACATTTTTTTTACTTATATCCAGGGATTGAAGTAAAAATTATCTAGTTACAACTGTTACATTTTAGTTTTAGGAGAGCATAAAGTAATAGCCGACGAAAAAATACATTGTTAGTTCAGTTAAATAAAATTGACATCCTAAAATACTAAATAACTAAATAAAAAGATAATAATAAGAAAAATCAATATTATTAACGTTAACGAAAACGTTTTAATCCCTAATTTTTAAACAAGTTTTTATTCATCAATTTGAATGGTTTCCTAAAAAAAAATATTGGATTGAATTAACTCCTTCAAGCTCGACGATTGAATAAAAATAGGTTATTATGATTTCGAATAAGCCGCTATGGTGAAATCGGTAGACACGCTGCTCTTAGGAAGCAGTGCTAGAGCATCTCGGTTCGAGTCCGAGTGGCGGCATGGCATCTTCTAAAAGAGTAAGTCCTATAATGAATTCAATTCCCGATTTCAATTCCTATAATTGAGGGACGCCCTTATTAATTTAAAAATTTTTATGATATTTTCAACTTTAGAGCATATATTAACTCATATATCCTTTTCGATCGTTTCAATTGTAATTACAATTCATTTGATAATTTTATTAGTCGATGAAATCGTAGGACTAGATGATTCGTCAGAAAAGGGGATGATAGCTACTTTTTTCTGCATAACAGGATTATTAGTTACTCGTTGGATGTATTTGAGGCATTTACCATTAAGTGATTTATATGAATCATTAATTTTTCTTTCGTGGAGTTTTTCCTTTATTCATATTATTCCGTATTTTAAAAAACAGAAAAACCATTTTAGCGCAATAACCGCGCCAAGTGCTATTTTTACTCAAGGTTTTGCAACTTCGGGTCTTTTAACTGAAATGCATCAATCCGCGATATTAGTACCCGCTCTCCAATCCCATTGGTTAATGATGCACGTAAGTATGATGGTATTGAGCTATGCAGCTCTTTTGTGTGGATCATTATTATCACTAGCTCTTCTAGTCATTACATTTCGAAAATTCATAAGGATTTTTAGTAAAAGCAATAATTTAGAAAATGAGTCAGTTTACTTTAGTGAGATTCAATATGTGAACGAAAGAAACAATGTCTTACGAAACACTTCTTTTATTTCGTCTCAAAATTATTACAGGTATCAATTGATTCAACAATTGGATCGTTGGAGTTATCGTATTATTAGTCTAGGGTTTATCCTTTTAACCGTAGGTATTCTTTCGGGAGCAGTATGGGCTAATGAAGCATGGGGATCATATTGGAATTGGGATCCAAAGGAGACTTGGGCATTTATTACTTGGACCATATTCGCTATTTATTTACATATTAGAACAAATAAAAATTTTGAAAGTGTAAATTCTGCAATTGTGGCCTCAATGGGCTTTCTTATAATTTGGATATGCTATTTTGGGGTTAATCTATTAGGAATAGGGTTGCATAGTTATGGTTCATTTACATTAACATCTAATTGAATAAAAGACTTGACGAATATAAACATAGGACGGCATACAGGTATATATACGAAAACTTCATGTAAACAATCAAGAACCATTTGAATCCTTTCCATTACTTGATTCAAATGGTTCGCACAAATTCAAAAGATATCTAGTTATAATAGAATTCCAATTTATTTATTTTACTTAAAAGAATATAAAAGACTCATTTTTTTATTGTACAATCAACCATTTTTAAAATCATGGGATTTCTGTTTCATTTTTTGGTTTACTCACAAAAACTATCGAAAAAAATAATTGGATAGAATAGCTTCGACCTTGTCAACTGATAATGATAAAACGAAATCGGGATAAACACCAATACCTATTACAGGTAAAAGGATAGAGATCGAAACAAATAATTCTCGCGGTCCCGAATCAAAAAAATAAGAGTTTGGGGCATTAAAAAGCTTGTATCCATAGAACATCTGGCGTAACATAGATAATGAATAAATAGGAGTTAATATCATTCCAATTGCCATTACAAAAGTAATTAATATTTTTGTCATTAAAAGATATTTTTGACTAGTAAGTATTCCAAAAAAAACTAACAATTCGGCAACAAAACCGCTCATGCCCGGTAATGCAAGAGAAGCCAGTGATAAGATACTGAAAGTCGTGAATATTTTTGGAATTGCGATAGCCATTCCGCCCATTTCGTCGAGATAAACAAGACGTATTCTATCATAACTCGTTCCGGCCAAGAAAAAAAGCGCAGCGCCAATAAATCCGTGAGAGATTATTTGTAAAATGGCTCCGTTGAGTCCTGTATCGCTTATAGAACCAATTCCTATAATTATGAAACCCATATGAGATACAGAAGAGTAGGCTATTCTTTTTTTTAAATTACGCTGACCGGGAGATGTTGAAGCTGCATAGATTATTTGAATTGTGCCTACTATAATCAACCAGGGAGAGAATATAGAATGGGCGTGGGGTAATAATTCCATATTGATCCGAACCAATCCATACGCTCCCATTTTTAATAAGATTCCGGCTAAAAGCATACAAGTACTGTAATGTGCCTCTCCATGGGTGTCTGGTAACCATGTATGTAAGGGTATGATCGGTGATTTGACAGCAAAAGCAATAAGAAATCCAATATAGAATATTATTTCCAGTGCTACAGGATACGATTGATTAGCTGATGTTTCAAAATTTAATGTTGGTTCATTGGAACCATATAAACCAATACCCAAAACTCCCATTAATAAAAAAACGGAACTTCCTGCAGTGTACAAAATAAATTTTGTAGCTGAATACAAACGTTTCTTTCCCCCCCACATGGATAGAAGTAGATAAACTGGAATTAATTCTAACTCCCACATGATGAAAAAAAGTAAAAGGTCTCGAGAAGAAAATGGTCCTATTTGACCGCTATACATTGCTAACATCAGAAAATGGAATAGTCGGGAATCTCGAGTAATCGGCCGAGCCGCTAAAGTAGCTAAAGTTGTGATAAATCCTGTCAGTAAAATGGGTCCTATAGAAATTCCATCTATTCCCAATCTCCAGTAAAAATCAAAAAAATCGATCCATTTATAATCCTCTGTCAGTTGCATTAATGGATCATCCAATTGGAAACGATAACCGAATGCATAGGTTGTTAGAAGGAGTTCCATTATGCATATACCTATAGTATACCAACGAATTATCTTATTTCCTCTATGAGGGAGAAAGAAAATTAAGGAACCCGCGAATATTGGCAAAACTACAACTAGCGTTAACCAAGGAAAATTATTCATGGTAAAAACAAGATAAACTTGGACCAGAAAAACCCGTGCTCAAAATAAATAGTTTTTGAGCGCGGGTTTTTGTCGGTAAAGGTAAAAAAATCAAATGTATTCAAGTAGGGTTTTCTGGAACGTATTAATAAGCCAGACCCATACTTCGAGTTGTTTCATGCCATAAATAAACTCGAACACTCAAGAAATCTGTCGGACAGGCGGATTCACATCTCTTACAACCGACACAGTCCTCTGTTCTTGGAGCAGAAGCAATTTGCTTAGCTTTACACCCGTCCCAAGGTATCATTTCTAATACATCCGTTGGGCAGGCGCGCACGCATTGAGTACACCCTATACACGTATCATAAATCTTTACTGAATGTGACATTTGGATCTATAAATTTTTGAATGTCAGAAAGTTTCGATCTAGTAAACTTGTAAATGAATCATATATTTAGACACCAGATGAATCAATAATTTATCATAATTTTTCTAATCAATCTACTTCTGGATTGACTCATGCGATAGAGCCAAGATACTTTAATTTCTTACATTTTTGAAAACATGTATTATTACGTAATGTATGGTCATGGTAATTCTAATTTATGAATATTAGAATTTATATGATTAATACTACTTATTCAACAAATTCGATTGATTGATACGAGTTGATTTTCTGTTACGATAAATTGATGAAACAATAGCCGGGCCAATAGCTGCTTCAGCGGCTGCAATAGCTATAACAAAAATTGAGAAAATATTTCCTTTTAATTGGCGACTATCAAAAAAATCAGAAAATGTTACGAAATTCATATTAACCGCATTCAGTATAAGTTCAAGACACATAAGGGCTCTAACCATATTCCGGCTCGTGATCAATCCATAGATACCGATAGAAAATAAGTAGGCACTCAAAACAAGTACATGTTCGAGCATCATTGACCAACTCCTTATCAATTTCGATTCATTTCAATATGAACTGAACAACAATTCAACAGATTCAATTGACTAGAATAAAAAAAAGTACGGAACAAAGGCAGATTTTCTAGTGTTAATAGAATAGATTGAATAATTTCTATTTTAGACATAAACAATCTTTAATTAAAGGGAAATAAATGTAATGTAATAAAACCGAACAGAGTTTAATGTGCATTGCTAATTCTATAAATTTTTTACTGTCGCGCCACGGCAATTGCACCTATCAAAGCGGCTAAAAGAATTATCGAAACGAATTCAAATGGAAGAAAGAAATCTGTTGATAAATGAATTCCAATTTGTTGACTATTACTTATCAAATCTTGCTCTATAATCTGGTTTGATCTTGTAGTCCAAATAATTCCGTACCATGACGTATCCGTAATAATAATCATGAGTAAAACAAAAATACTTGTACAAACTGGCAAAGTAACCACATCCCCAATGGTCCAAAGATTCAAATCTTTGTAATATTCTGAACCATTCATGAACATCACAGCAAATACGATTAAAACATTTATAGCTCCCACGTAAATAAGGAGTTGTGCAGCAGCTACAAAATAAGAGTTTAATAGAATATAGAATAAGGATATACAAACAAGAACCAGTCCCAATGAAAAGGCAGAATAAATGGGGTTGGTAAATAATACCACCCCCATACCTCCTAGTATAAGAACCGATCCCAGAAAGACTAAAAGAAAATCATGTATTGGTCCGGGCAAATCCATTATATGTAAAATAAGAGATAAATAAATAGAAATGTTTTTCATGACCTTATTGAGACCCGACCAGAAAATTTTTTTTTTATGATTTTTGAGCAATTCCTAATTTAATCCTAAGTAAATAAATACTAAGGGATATGAATAAATCTGAGTACTATTATTGGACTAATTTCATTCTTTATCTGAAAGAGTCGTTCTAATTCTAAACGATATATTTTAAAACAATTATGGATATATTAATTAATGGATTTTCAATCCAAATTAAGACGCGTTTCTTACCAACCAATCAATAGTTGGTATTTGTAGTTATTGACCAAACAACACGAAAGAAACCTAAATTCCTTCTATATTAGTTATTAGTAAAGTAATTCTAAATTATTCGTTAATAAGAGATTTACTTATTTATTTGAGGCGAATTCAAAATTGTTCGAATTGTATAATCGTCAATTACTGACATTGGTAAACGACCCAAAGCAATTTGATTATAATTCAATTCGTGACGATCATAAGTAGAAAGTTCATATTCTTCAGTCATTGATAAACAATTCGTTGGACAATACTCAACGCAATTACCACAAAATATACAGACTCCGAAATCAATACTGTAATTAAGCAGCCGTTTCTTGCGAATATCGGTTTCCAATTTCCAATCAACAACGGGTAGATCTATAGGACATACACGAACGCATACTTCACAAGCAATACATTTATCAAATTCAAAATGGATTCGACCGCGGAAACGCTCCGCGGTGATTGATTTTTCATAAGGATATTGAATAGTTACGGGTAAACGATTTGCGTGGGATAAAGTAATCATGAAACTTTGACCAATGTACCTTGCAGCTCGTACTGTTTGTTGACCATAATTCATGAACCCAGTTACCATAGAGAACATATCGTTAATATATATATGAATAGTTTTATGTTTGTTTATTTCTCTTGTTTGAGACACGTTGTGAATATAGAATGTTACTTTACAGTGAAAAGAGTTGGAAAGAAGTTGTTAATAATAGATTACCGAGAGAAATAGGTAAAAGAAATTTCCATCCAAGATTCAATAGTTGGTCCATTCTTAGCCTCGGTAAAGTCCATCTTGTTGTGATAGGAATGAACAAGAACAAATAAGTTTTAGCTAATGTAATAAAGATACCAATTATCGCTCCAAAAACTCCACATGTTTTATTTATTTCAAAAAGCTCAGAAACATATATGTCCGGAATAGATATATTCCAACCTCCCAAGTAAAGAACTGTTACAAATAATGAAGAAACCAATAGGTTGAGATAGGAAGCAACATAAAATAACCCAAATTTTATACCCGAGTATTCGGTTTGATAACCTGCTACTAACTCTTCTTCTGCTTCTGGTAAATCAAAAGGTAATCTCTCACATTCTGCTAGGGAAGAAATAATAAAAATGATAAACCCTATAGGCTGACGCCACAAATTCCATCCCCAAAAACCATATTTTGATTGCGCCTCAACAATATCAATTGTACTTGAACTGTTAGATAATTATAGTCGGTGATACCATCACTGTTACCATCGCTATTACAGAACCGTACATGAGATTTTCACCTCATACGGCTCCTTGAAGGCCAGAAATAAATATAGGGACCGCGTCAGTATTCTTTTTTGAATCTTGATATGTTTGTAGGATGGATAACTATCGGCCGGTCCCAAATTAGACCAATTGAATTCTGTCTGTTATAATTATTTTAATTCAAAATTAAATAAAAAAAGTACTTCTGAATTGATCTCATCCTTTCTTTAATTTAATAATTTCAATAATAATTTCAATTCTTCTTTGTTCAGTAATAACTTAACTGTTCAATAAAATACTTCTTGTAAAAATATCAATAACCCGTTGGTTTCACGTACGAAAAAAAAAAAATTCTATATTAATTAATGAATTATGACACAAATTATATATCTATTAATATGTATATGGGAAAGAATAAAAGTAACAAAGAATAAATAAAGTATATCTTTTTTTTTTTTTTTCGTTCCTATTCTTCTTTCTATTTCTGAGAAAAAGAGGGCTTTCAAAATAAAGTAAAGGATTATTTCGTTTCGAATAGTTATTTATTAAATCGGTGGATAGGAGTATACTCTGGATTGGAATCGTGTCATGGGGAGTACTGCCTGATCATTTCTACCAACTTCAAGCCCCAATTAGTATTCTTTGTTTGTATATTATGTAAAAATGTCCTTTTGGAGAATTTACATAATCTCCATTACTAATCCTTTCCATATGTTCGTGTTTCTAACCATCCACTCGTTTTTGCTCAATCCCCCGTTATGCTAATACATAAAAATGATAGTGAAAGCTCAATACGGTTGATCTTTTGAACCCGCTTCAAGTCAGGATGACTAATCAACCAATCTTGGGGGAAACGGTCTCTTCTGTTTATTTCCGCTTAACTCTCTAACTCTTATACATAGAAAATGAGAATCAATCTTTTTACTGCGAATTTATATATAAGCTGTTTTCTTTCACTCATATAACTATTTGATTTAGTTCATCAACCCGAATAATGAATAAAAAAAAATTAAGATATCTACTCAATCCATTCCAACCCTTTCCTTGAAAGGAAGGAATAGAGAAAAGTTTATGTCTATGTATCAACGAATCGCACGTAGAGATATTGATAACACACATAAAGTTAATGGTATTTCATAACTAATCGATTGAGCAGCAGCTCGTAGACCGCCTAAAAAGGAATATTTATTATTTGACCCGTATCCCGACATAAGAAGTCCAATTGGAGCAATACTGGAAATGGCAATCCATAAAAAAACACCGATATTGAGATCCGCTAAAACAAGGTGATATCCAAAAGGAACTACTGAATAGCTTACTAAAATTGATATGACTGCTATGGATGGCCCGATACTGAATAAACGAGTATCCCCCCTAGATGGAAAAAGATTTTCTTTGAAAAGTAGTTTTGTCCCATCTGCTAGAGCTTGAAGAACTCCCAAAGGGCCGGCGTATTCAGGTCCAATACGTTGTTGTATCCCTGCCGATATTTCTCTTTCTAACCATACAATTACCAGTACGCCTATTGTGATTCCCACTACAAGAGTCAAAATAGGAACAAGAACCCATAGAATTCCATAAACCTCTTTAAAAAATTCTAATCTAGAAAAAGAATCGATATCTTGTACTTCCGGTGTATCAATTATCATTTCAACGATCAACTTCTCCCATAATGATATCTATACTACCTAGTATCGTCATAATATCAGCCAATTTCATTCTTTTAACTAACCGCGGAAGAATTTGCAAATTGATAAAACCCGGCGGGCGGATTTTCCATCTCCAAGGAAAACCACCCTGATCCCCTATGAGAAAAATTCCCAATTCTCCCTTTGGGGCTTCTACTCTCACATAAAGTTCTTGTTTCGGCAATTCAAATGTAGGAGACGGCTTTTTACTAATAAATCGATATTCAAAATCATTCCATTCCGGATTCCTTTCTCTATCAAAGTATCGTATTTCTAAATTCTCATAGGGTCCCCCTGGAATTCCTTCCAGGGCCTGTTGAATAATTTTTACGGATTCTATCATTTCACCAATTCGGACTAGATAACGAGCCAATGAATCTCCTTCTTTTTGCCACTGTACTTCCCAATCAAATTCGTCGTAACATTCATAATGATCAACTTTACGAAGATCCCATTGTATTCCGGAAGCTCGCAGCATTGGTCCCGATAAACCCCAATTTATTACTTCCTCTCTACCAATAATGCCTACTCCCTCGACTCGTTCTAAAAAAATAGGATTTCGTGTAATAAGTTTTTGATATTCAGCAACTCTTGTTAAAAAATAATCGCAGAAATCCAAACATTTATCTATCCAGCCATGAGGTAGATCGGCCGCTACTCCTCCGATACGAAAATAATTATGCATCATTCTCATACCGGTGGCAGCTTCGAATAGATCATATACTAATTCTCTTTCTCTGAAAATATAGAAAAAGGGAGTTTGTGCACCAATATCCGCCATAAAAGGACCGAGCCATAACAGATGAGAAGCTATACGACTCAACTCCAACATAATTATTCTGATATAGCTGGCTCTTTTAGGTACTTGAATATTTCCCAACTGTTCCGGTCCGTTTACAGTTATTGCTTCTGTGAACATAGTAGCTAAATAATCCCACCGTGTTACATAAGGCAAATATTGTATAATTGTTCGATTTTCCGCAATTTTTTCCATTCCTCGGTGTAAATAACCCAATATTGGTTCACAGTCAATAACATCTTCACCATCTAGAGTAATGATGAGTCGAAGAACACCATGCATTGATGGGTGGTGGGGGCCCATATTGACTATCATGAGGTCTTTTCTTGTAGCCGGTATATTCATAGGTTTTTCCTCGATTCATTCTTTCATGAATTGCTGAAAACGAAAAAAAGTTCATTAAAATTCAAGATCTAATAAATCAAATAATTCAAAATGCCTTTATAAAAATAAAATTAACGAGTTTTTGACTCCCGAATATCCAACCGATTAATTAATTCTTTATAACATATTCTATTTTTCTTTGACAAATAAGACAGTAATCGTTGGCGTTTTCCCAGAATTTTACGTAAACCTCTCTGAGATAAATAGTCTTTTTTGTGTAATTGTAAATGTGAAGTAAGTCTTCGTATCCTATTGGTGAAACTAACTATTTGAAATTCAACAGATCCTCTGTTTTCGTCTTTTTCTTCTTGTGAAATAACTGAGATGAATGAATTTTTTACCATAAACTGAAATCTTCTCTCCCCCCCCTCTTTTTATTTTAAGATATTTTTTATTGATAGATATCTTTATTGATCAGTAATAATAATGCCCCTAATTTCTATTTGGTATATACAAAAATTTGTATTTCGTTATTAATTTCTAATTTTTTTAATTTAATAAAACTTACTCAATCCTATTTTCATTTTAAAATTGGATTTGAAAGGGTATACAAAAGTATGGTTGGTTTCTTCACTCACAAAAGATAAAAGTTTCGACCTAAAATAAGAAAATTTTGTTCATTCTAGATCTAATTGATATGTCATTGAATTAGTATCATGTATCAGAATGGAATGTAAGACAATGTATGCGTGCATCTCTTTGTCGTCATAGACCAGATATGGTATGGGAAATATAGGAAAAATGTACTATTAATGAATTTTCAATCGCGGATACATATGTATCCTTACCATACTGAAACAACTGCCATTATTCGTATTAAACCAATAACGATTCATACAAGCTAAATCTTCTAATCGATAATTGGGCCAAAGAAATAGCTTTAATTTTATAAGTTTTTTTTTATATTTTTTGCTTTTATCCACAACTTGACTGTTTACCTCATTCCCATTACAAAAAGATGCCTTTCTATGTCTATTCTTAGAATTTAAACAAATTAGAATTCGCAATTCTCTACGACGTCTAGGCGATAAAATATTTTCAGGAACAAACAAATCATAATTTTTTTTATATCTATTTCCCGTCATCTTTTGATGTTTTGTAATGACTTCATCAGAATTCTTATCAACATGTTTTTTTTCTCGGTATCTTTGATTTATTTGATGTTTACTTTTATGAACTAATGAAATACCGAGGGTTTGATACATAATAAATTTTCCATCATTTTTTATAGCTAGACGAATTGGTTCAATAATCAAAAATCCCCTTTTAATAAATTCTGTAAGAGTTACATCTTTCTGAATCGTCAAAATATCCAGACTCATTTCGCCCCTTTGAATAGAGGATATAGTAATTTCTCTTGGATTTATCAGTCTAAGCAAGAGACAATATACGTTGATGTTATTGATTATTTTTTTATTTAAAGAATCATCCCATCTCAATTGAAAATACAAATACCTTTTTAGGAAGAAATCAAACTCCGCTTTTGTATTGATCTTGTATTGCTTTTTATTTCTATGTTTTTTCATGTCCGATCCCGTATAATCTTCTTCAACATCTTTTTCTTGGTTTGAAAGAGCTGATTTAAGATCTGCTTGGCCCGTGGATTCTTTTTCTCCTTGATTTCGGTTTTCTAATTCAAGAGATTTTTTTTCATTCGACGATATTGATATAAAAGGATCTCTTTTTTTATTTCCAGTGATGCTTTTGTTTTCACTAGCATTTTTTTTTATATTAGAATTAAAAAGTAGTAATTTAATTGGTATAACCCACGGTTTCATTTTATACGTATTATAAAGTCTCACAAATTCAGGCAAGAACCAAAGTTCCAGATTTGATATGGGACGACTTAGTATTTCTTCATTCATTCCCATCCAATCCAAAAGGGGTTTTTGTTTGGATAGGTTGATTTTTTGATCTTGCTGAAGTGTGAGATAAAAAAGACTCTTATTATTGATTTTATCAATTATTTGATACTTATTAACCCTAGTCTTAGTATATTTATTACTGTTAGTGTCAGTATCAATATTGATCCAGGCCTCAATATCGACCTTCGTTTTAAGACAAAAATCGAGAATTCTCCAATCAAAAAATTTTCTATCCGTATTTTTATCCATATCTCGAATATCATCTTCTACCATTTCTACCATATTAAATGATTTTTGTTTATGTGTGTTGTAATTATAAAAAAAATCTTGGTTCGTTTTTACTTGTAATGGTGATCCATAAATTGAAGAGTACTTCTTAGTTTCAGAATTTATAGATTTATATGCTAAAAGATCATATCTATATTGTTTTTTAAAATTATCCTTTTGATTCAATAATAAATCCGTTTCAATTTTTGTTTTTTTTTCGTAGTGAATTAATTCATCTTTTTCATATAAATCACACAAATCTTTATATAAATCTTTATTTTGAGCTATACAGTTCAATATATTTCGCCATTTTTGTGGTACTACTCTAGACCATTTAATTTGAGATACATCACATTGATATTGATAATGACTCCTTAACCAATTTGTCCATTGATTCATTCCAGAATTGCGAAGATTCTTAGGTCTTAATTCGGAATGAAATAGTTCTTGTCTTACAACAAAAAAATCCTTTATTTCATTCTTAAGAAAAAGGGGGGTTCCATTATATTGAAATACGGATTTCAATTTCTCTAACTTAATAAGTTTGGTTTGTGATAATTTGTAAAATACATATGCTTGTGAAAAGTAAGATAAGTCAAAAAAAGTCTTTGAATTAAGACTAATATTAGTATTAGAAAGTGACTCTTTTATAATCGAAATAAATTTAATTAAACTTTGATTTGTTTTATTAATTCTTTCTTGATTTGCTTCATTACTGTTAATGTTTTTATTAATAATTTTTTTTGTTGATTCAAGAAAAAGTTGTGTATTGATACTAGGAATATTAATCATAGATAGAAAGATATCTATGTATATCTTTTCAATGAAAAATATTATAAAATAATGGGATTTACGGATTAATCGAGCAGTTCTTCTTTTTAATATCTGCCAAATATTTTTTTGTGATTCCAATCTTTTATCATCATAACTTATTTTGTTAGAACTCAAATTTCTATTTGAAGTTATAAATCCCTTTTTCTTGTCTTTTGTAATTTTTTCTATTTGATTTATGATGGTGTTTATTCTATCAGTCAGATCTTGCATTTTTTTTTCTGTTAATGAATAATTTGTCCAATCCTGAGATCTAATTTGAATGGACGATTCCTGAATCATCCGATTACTGATTATTGAATCTTTTTTAATTTCACTCAATTCATATACTTCTATTTCTCTCAATCCAAATAATATAATTGGGTTTATTTTTGAGAGTTCTTTTATTATTTCTTTTATAAACAGAATGTTTTTAATGATCCATTTTTTTGGTTTTTTTGAGACATTTAGAAACAATTTTGTTTGTTCTTTTAAAATTCCTAGAATTATAAAACATTTCTTTTGCAATTTTTTAATTTTTTTTTTGAGTTCTTTTAAAATCGGTTCAAAAAATGAAAGTTTTTTTCTGGGAGAACCAAAAGGTAGTTCAGCTTCCATTCCAAAAATTGTTAAAAAACAAAAATCATTTTTTTGACCTTGCTTTTTCATTGGATCGTTATAAGGGGCTCGTAACTTAGATCTGTGCCAAGGTTTAAGACGAAAAGGAAATAGGATCTTGATCTGAATGCCGTCTGTTAACCAGTTTTTTGGAAATTCTTTTTCTGATAATTGAACGCCGTTATAGGTACATTTAACATGCATTTCTCTATTCCAATCCTTTAAGTCCTCATACCATTCCGGAAATTGAAATAATAGTATACGGACGATATTTTTAGCTATTATCAATGAAGGTAATATAATATATTTTCTAAGAATTGATTGGGTTACTAATAAAAAACCTCTCATTACTTGAGCAAGTAAAATACTATCCCAGGCTTCCGCTATTTGTATACGCACTTTCTCCTTTCTTTTGTCTTCTTCTTTTTTGTCCTCCTCTTTTTTTTTCGCGCTTTCTTTTGTCTTTTTCTCTGTATAATTCGAAATTGTGAATTCTGTGTTTTTCCACATCCAATTTCTAAAAATTTTTTTCATCCGTTCAGAAATATCAAAAAAAAAAAAAAAAGATTTGTCTATTCGGTCCAAAAAAAGAGGGGAATGCGCATTTGCTTCAAAGAGTTTCCAAGTAACTGTTTTACGTCTTTGAGCGCGCATGGAGCCTTTGATTATGTCTCGACGAAAATCCGATTGTTGGGAATAACGTATCAAAGCAACTTCGCCTGTTTGATCAGTATTATTAGTTTCTTTGGTATTAGTATAAGCATCAGTATTTTGTTGGTTATCAGTAAAAATCACTACACGTTTGGATTTTCTTGAACGAATCTGATGA